TTAGACATAAAAAAGTAGCTATCATCCCCTTTTCTGAGGAATAATATGGTTTTCTAATTTGATTGCCCAATAAGCTTATCAAATGAATTGTAATTACAATTGAAACAATAGAAAAGGAAATATGAGTTAATATATGCTCTAAAGTTGAAAATATCATAAAAATGAAAAAACGGGGGATCCCCCCGTATTAATTAAGAAATAGAAATTGGGAATTTAATTTTATTATAGGATCTATTTGATATCTTGTAGAAGATGGCATGCCGCCACTCGGACTCGAACCGAGATGCTCTAGCACTGCTTCCTAAGAGCAGCGTGTCTACCGATTTCACCATAGCGGCTTGCTCGAACTCATAATAACCTATTTATATTCAATCGTCGAGATTGAACAAGTCAATTCACTCAAATAAGTTTTTTTTAGTAAAGATATAAAAAAAAGAGTTCAAAAAAGTCAATTTAAAGGTTCAGTAGTTTCTTTAAGGTGTCTGGTTTTAGGGCTTTGACGTAGTTTAGCCGATTCTAAAATACGACTCTTGCAACGATAGAATTCTTCGATAGACTAAAAAACTTTTTTTTTATTGTCATTATTTCTGGTTTATCTGATTTAATAAATTCAATTTGAAACACAAACTAAATTTTATCAATGAATCTAAAATATGTCTATTTTGGATTACTCCAAATTGCCACTTGTACATATAATAATATCTCAACAATTAAGTTCTTTTATTGATTATTCATTGATTATTCATTGGGCTGAAAATTGGATAGATATGGAAAATACATTAAATATAGTATATCTAATAAATTAAGAAGTCAGAAAGTTATCCAAAAATCTTTAACACGGAATGGATTAGTTTGAACAATTAATTAATTTGAACTAAAAATATTCTATCTGCCCTTCCTGATAAATATAAAATTTTTTCATTATTTATTCTTTTAAAGGTCGATGGGGAAAAGAAGACTCCCCACCACCAAAATCTGAATGAAAATATACTAAAAAAATCAAATAAAAAATCTTATATATATTTATTTTTTTATTTTTAAGAATACTTCTTCTTTTTATAAGATTAAGAGTCTATTTCATATTGATTACAATAGGAACTGCCAATTGTTAATTTTATATTAACTTTAATATTAAATTAACAAATTACTGAGATATTAATTACTGATCCAATTTTTTTAGTCAAATCCATTCCAAATTATTCCAATATTTTAGGACTTATTTGTTTGTCGTACAAAAAAACTTTTTGAATTCCCGGTAGAAAGAGATTTCCCTAATGACAAAGCTTTTAATGCCGCCCAATATCCTTTCCTTTTCCAAATATTTTTACGAATACGCTTTTTTGATATCGAAGTACGTTTTTTTGGAACTGCCATTTAAAAAAGAAGAAGTTAGTCATTGTTATAGTTGGATGTGAAAGACATCTATTGTTCAAAACGAATTATTATTTCTTATCTTATATTCATTATCGATTTTTTTTCTAAAAGATTCTCTTCATAGAAATCTAGATACGTCAAAGATCCGTGAAAATAAAAAATGACTCGAAATAACAAAATTTTGATTCCATACACTATTTGTAAAACCAAAAATTTTTGGTTTTGAACTCTTAGTTCTCGTTGTTTATATCTCATCTGCTATGGGATAGAAATCAAAAGAAATAAAGAACCTAAAATACCTTTATTTTAGTCATTCTATATTTTATTTACATGTAATAAAATACCTTGTAAACTTTTGCCTAATAAATTGAATCTTTTTTTAGTAAAACTTGAAAAAAAAATACACCTAAACTTTAAAACTCGAATGAGACTAGTAAAAAATCTGTTAAAGGGTATGTAGTTTGATAAAAAAGGATCTCAGTCATTTTTTATCCTTGCTCGATAAAAAGTTCATTTTAGAGCTATAATCTTATAAACTTTCCAAATATTCCTAATAAATTGTTTTGATTGAAATGGAAAACAATAAATCCCATAATGAATTAGTTAATGAGTTTAAATAAACTAACTAAAATTAAAAGTTTTTATTTCATTAGACCAACGACCTTAGTTAATCCTATAATTCATATTAGCATCAAGTACTCTTTTTAGCCTAAAATTTTATACTTGCTCTATGAATATTAATAATATTTTGTATTTTCCTACTTTCCTATTATAAGTATTTGTTTTTATATGTCACTTGGTTATATCATTTGACCAATTGTAACTTCTTGTTTTGCATATTTGAACAATTTTGAAAAGACTCAGAATAAATACTAATATAAATATATATTAAATTATTAAATAAGTTAGTGCATATCTTTATTTTTTATTGACTTTTTCGAAAGAGCTAAGATCCGGTGAATCGGAAACAATTAATTAAGAAAAAAAAACTTTTTTTATGGAACAGACATATCAATATGCGTGGATAATACCTTTTCTTCCACTTCCAGTTCCTATGTTAATAGGGTTGGGACTTCTTATTTTTCCGACGGCAACAAAAAGTCTTCGTCGTATGTGGGCTTTTCAG